CTGACATAAAGTTCTTGTTTCGACAATTCAAAAGTGGGAGAAGGCTTTTTACTAATGAATCGATATTCAAAATCATTCCATTCGGAATCCCTTGCTTTATCAAAGCGACGGACTTCTAAATTCTCATAGGGCCCCCCCGGAATTCCTTCCAGAGCCTGTTGAATAATTTTTATGGATTCCGCCATTTCACTGATTCGTACTAAATAACGAGCTAATGAGTCTCCTTCTTTTTGCCATTGGACTTCCCAATCGAATTCATCGTAACACTCATAATGATCAACTTTACGAAGATCCCATTGCATTCCGGAAGCTCGTAGCATTGGTCCTGATAAACCCCAATTTATTGCTTCCTCTCCACCAATAATGCCCACTCCTTCAACTCGTTCCAAAAAAATGGGATTCCGCGTAATAAGCTTTTGATATTCAACAACTCCTGTTAAAGAATAATCGCAGAAATCCAAACATTTATCTATCCAGCCATGAGGTAGATCAGCAGCTACTCCCCCAATACGGAAATAATTATGCATCATTCGCATACCTGTGGCAGCTTCGAATAGATCATATAGCAATTCCCTCTCTCTGAAAATATAGAAGAAAGGAGTCTGTGCACCGATATCCGCCATAAAAGGCCCAAGCCATAACAAATGAGAAGCTATACGACTCAACTCCAGCATAATGACTCTGATATAGCTGGCTCTTTTAGGTACTTGAATATTTCCCAATTGTTCTGGTGCATTTACCGTTATTGCCTCTGTGAACATAGTAGCTAAATAATCCCAACGTGTTACGTAAGGTAGATACTGTATAATTGTTCGGTTTTCCGCAATTTTTTCCATCCCTCTGTGTAAATAACCCAATACGGGTTCACAATCAATAACATCTTCACCATCTAGAGTAACGATGAGTCGAAGAACACCATGCATTGATGGGTGGTGAGGACCCATATTGACTATCATGAAGTCTTTTCTTATATCCGGTACAGTCATATGTTTTCTTCCCCGATTCATTATTTCATGAATTGCTGAAAACGAAACGAGGTTCATCAAAATTCAAGATCTAATAAAGCAAATAATTCAAACGAATTTTCAAATTAACGAGTTTTTGGTTCCCGAATATCCAACTGACCAATTAATTCTTTATAACGTACTCTATTTTTCTTTGACAAATAAGCCAGTATACGTTGACGTTTTCCCAGAATTTTCCGCAGACCTCTCTGAGATAAATAGTCTTTTCTGTGCAATTCCAAATGTGAAGTAAGTCTCCGTATCTTATTGGTGAAACTGAATACTTGAAATTCAACAGACCCTTTGTTTTTTTCTTTTTCTTCTTGCAGAATAACTGAGATGAATGAATTTTTTACCATAAAAAGAATTCTTCTCTCTCTCTCTTTTTTTTCTTTCTTTTCCACAGATATGGATTTTACCGATCAGGAATAATAATAATGCCAGTCATTTAGATCTGGTACACACAATAAAATAATCTGGATTTATTCATAGACTACTTTCTATCGAATCCAATTTTCAATTGGATTCGATAGAAGGAGATGGTACATTTCTACACCCACAAAAGGGAATGATTGGGACTTAAGAAAATTCTGCCGATTCATTCCTAGATCCAATTGATATGATACATCATTGAATCAGTATCATGTATCAGAATCTAATGTAACACAACGTGTGTGTACATTTGTATACCTTTATATACCGGATATGACACGTGATATAGATATATAGGAAATCCACCATCAACTAATTCTGACTCGTGGATACATATGTATCCTTGACATACTGAAACGACTGCCATTATTGGTATCAAACCAGTAGCGATTCATACAAGCTAAATCTTCTAATCGATAATTGGGCCAAAGAAACAATTTGAATTGGATAAATTTATTTATATCTGTATCAAAATGCTTGTCCTCATCCAAAAATTGCACACAGTTCCTTACGTTGTTGCCATTGAAAAATACTGAATTTCTATTCACAACATTCTCATTCTCGGAATTCAAACAAATTAGAATTCTCAATTCTCTACGACGTCTAGGAGATGGAATATTTTCAGGAACAAGCAAAGCATAATTATTTTCATCTCCATTCACAAGTACCTTTCCATGTTGTGCAATGGATCTATCGAAATAATCTTCATCAACATATTTTTTTTCTCGGCGTATTCGATTAGTTTGGTACTTATTCTTATGGACCAATGAAATACTTATGGTTTGATACATAATCCATTGTCCATCCCATTTTATAGACAGACGAACCGGTTCGATAATCAATATTCCCTTTTTTATCAATTCTGTAAGAGTTAGATCCTTCTGAATCAGCATTACATCCAGGCGCATTTCTCCTCTTTGAATAGAGGATATAGCAATTTCCCTTGGATTTATCAGCCTAAGCAGGAGACAATATACCTTGATATTATTGAGAATTCTTTGATTCAAAGGATCATCCCATCTCAATTGAAAAAGCAAATACCTTTTCAGGAAGAAATCTAGTTCCGCTCCCTTATTGCTCTTGGATTGTCTTTTCTTTCTACGTTTTTTAATGTCTGATTCCGCGGAATCTTTTTCAAGATCTTTTTGTCGGTTTCGTGGATCTGATCCAAGATTCCCTTGACCCAGCTGTTCTTTTTCTTCTTGATTTCGATTCTCTAATTCAAGATATTCTTTTTGATTAGATGATAGACGAAGATCCTTTTTTTGATTTCTGTTGATGTTTTTATTTTCGTTTTCATTTCCATTCAAATTGAAAATAAGTAATTTGATTGGTATGATCCACGGTTTAATCTTATATGCATCATAAAGTAGCACAAATTCTGAGAAGAACCAGGGTTCTAGATTCGATATGGGACGATGTAGCATTTCTTCATTCATTCCCATCCAATCAAAAAAAAAGGTTTTTTTTTGATTGGATGGGTTGATTTCTTGATGAATCGTGAGATAAAAAAGATCTTTCTTATCAATTATTTGATAATCATTAGTCCCAGTCTTAGTATTTTTATTAATGTTGGTTCCAGTATCTATATCGGTCCAAGTCTCAATATCGATATTCTTTCTAAGAAAAAAATTGAGAATTCTCCACTCCAAATATTTTCTATCCGGATTTTTCCCCGTATCAATAATAGACCCTTCCCCTAGATAATCATTAATAGCTATACCCCCGGGTACATAAAATGATTCGGGTTTAGGCATGTTGTAATTATATGGAATCTCTCGGTCTCCATTTACTTGGAATGGCGATCCATAAATATATGAGTCCTTCCTGTCTTCATAATGAATATATTTATGTGATAAAAGATCATATCTGTAGTGTTTTTTAAATTTTTCTTTTTGACTCGGTAATGAGTTCACTACATAATTATTTTGTTTCTCGTAATGAATTAATTGGTCTTTTTCTTTTTCATATGAATCTTTTTTTGAGTTTTTATTTTGAATCATACGACGTTGATTGACTCTATTTCGCCATTTTTGCGGTACTAATTTAGACCATCTAGTCTGAGATAAATTGTATTGATAATGACCCCTTAACCAATTTTTCCATTCATTCATTCCAGAATTCGGACGTTTCTTAGACCTTGATTTGGCATCCAATATTCCTCGTGTTCCAAAATGGTCCTTTATTCTATCCTTAAGAAAAAGATATGCTCCGCGATATTTAAGTACAGATCTCAAGTAATACTTATTAATAATTTGGATTTGTGATAAATTGTAAAATACATATGCTTGGGACAAGGAAGATAAGTCACAATAAATCTGTGATTTATTATTACTAATATTAGAAAGAGACTTTTTTATAGTCGAAATAAAGTGAATTGCATTTTGATTTGTTTCATCAATTCCTTCTTTATTTCTTTCATCATTGTAAATGTCTTTGTCGATAATTTTTTTTGTTGATTCAAATTCAAGGAAAAGTTGTGCATTTATTCTGGGAATATTAATGTTACATAGAAAGATATCCATATAGATTCTTTCAATGAAAGATTTCATAAAATAGTGCCATTTACGTATTAATCGGGCACCTCCTCTTTTTGATATCTGCCAAATATGTTTCTGTGATTCCGATCTTTTATCATCACAACCTGTCTCGTTAGGACTAATCTTTCTATTTGGAGTTAGAAATATTTTTCTCTTGTCTTTTGTAATCCTTTCTATTTTATTTCGGATTGTGGTTGTCCTATCAGCCAGATCCTTCATTTTTTTTTCTGTCAGTGAATAATTTGTCCAATCCACAGATCTAATTCGAATGATCGATTCATGGTTAATCTTATTACTAATTATAGAATCTTTTCTATTTTCATTTGGTTCATATACTTTCCTCAATCCAAATAAGAAAATTGGATTTACTTTTTCAAACTCTTTTATTATTCTTTTTATAAATAGAACTGTTTTGAGAATCCATCTTGTTTTTTCTTTTAAGACCCTTAGAAACCATTTTTTTCTTTCTCCTAAAGCTCTTAGAACTAGAAAACATTTCTTTTTCACTTTTATAATTTTTTTTTCGAGTTCTTTCCAAATGGGGTCAAAAAAGGAAGGTCGTTTTCGGGGAGAACCAAAAGGTAGTTCAGTTTCCATCCCCCAGACTGTTAAAAAACCAAAATTTTCTTTTTTTCCTTTCTTTTTCATTCGATCTCTATGATCGAATCCTAGCTTAGATCTGTGCCAAGGTTTCAGACAGAAAGGAAATAGGATCTTTATTTGAATACCGTCTGTTAGCCAGTCTTTCGGAAATTCTGTTTCTGATAATTGAACACCATTATAGGTGCATTTAACATGCATTTCTCTATTCCACTCCTTCCAATCCTCGTACCACTCGGGGAATTGAAATAATAACATACGGCCGAGATTTTTAGCTATTATCAATGAAGGCAATACGATGTATTTTCTAAGAATCGATTGTGTTACTAACATAGAACCTCTTATTGTTTGAGCAAATAGAATAGTATCCCAATTTTCTGCTATTGTTATCCGTTCATTCTCTTCCTTTTTCTCCTCCTTTGTT